AATAGCTGATAGCCCTTTCACCGATTTTTCTTCTAGATATATATTTTGAGTCTGTGAATTATTAGAGAGAAAATCCATGAGTTATAATTTAGAGTATAAATGCTTCACTTAAAAAAAATATTTAAACATTGTTACCGGAAAGTCCCGTCGTCCATATAAAGAACAATATTTTTTAAACAAAACAAAAAATTTATCAGATGTATTATTTTATTTTTTTTTTTTATTTTTGCAACCTCGAAACGGATTCGTGTTATATGTCTTTAAGAGCTATGAGATTCGAACTCATATTGGAATGATTAAAAGTCATATACTTTACCGTTAAGTTAAGCTCTCTCACATCTTTGATTTAGCGTTTCTTTTTTCATCGTTAAACGTAAAAAACCCGCTAAAGTAGAACGTTAATTAACTGTTACAATACTAATTTTATTAAATCTATTTATAACTTTATTATAAACCTTTTTTTTTATTAAGCGTTTCTTTTTTTTTTTTTCAAGAAGAAAAAAAAAGAAACATTAGAAAAGAAAGAAAGAAAAAAAAACGTTAAACATTAACACGTTATAAACCTGTTATTATGAAATAGGAGAATAATATATTAAAGTAGATACAGAATAATGTAAACCATCTAATACTGGAGCAGGATATATACCTAGTACAACAGTAAATACAACTAGAATTAATAATATTAAGAATTCTCTTTTATTAAGATCAGGAATATTAACAAAGAAGAATTTAGAATATGATCCAGCAAAAGCTATTCTATTAAACATGTATATTGTATATGCTGCAGAAAATACTATAGAAGAACTAGCGAAAACACCTAGTAAAGGCATTCTTTCAAAAGCACCATATACACTCATAAATTCACCTACAAAGTTAAGAGTTAAAGGAGTACCTGCGTTACCTAAACACAATATGAAGAATAATACTGAGAATAATGGCATTAATTGAGTAATTCCTCTATAATAAGTAATTAATCTTGTTGAAGATCTATCGTATAAAACTCCTCCAGCACAAATAAATAGACCAGATGATACAAAACCGTGACCTAACCCTAGTGCTATACCACCTTCTATTCCTTGAATAGAATTACTAAATACACCTAATAAGTACACTGCTGCATGACTTACAGAACTATAGGCGATAAGCTCTTTAATATCTATTGTTCTTAATGTACTAAAACTAGCGTATATTATAGTAATTACACCTATAACATATACTAATGGTGTGAAATAAAAATAAGCTTTAGGTAATAAAGGTAAAATTAATCTAAGTATACCATATAAACTTAGTTTTAATACAATCCCTGCTAGAATTATACTACCACCTAAAGGTGATTCAACGTGAGCTTTTAATAGTCAAGTGTTTAAGAAGATAGTTGGTGTTTTAACAGCAAAAGCTATAAATATACCTATAAATATAAAGATTTGAGTCATGTAATTAAAATTAGTTTTATATAATGCATCAAAATCAGTAGTTCCCATTATAGATGATATTGTAAGAATAGATAGTAATAAAAATAAAGAACCAAATAATGTATATAAAAATAGGAAAAAACCGGCTCTAACTTTGTTACTACTACCAAATAATCCTATTAATATAAATAAAGGAGGTAGTATACTTTCAAAAAAGATATAGAATAGTAATACATCTAATACTAAGAAAGTTGCTAATAATAATGTTTCAAGTAATAAAACAATTATAACATATGATTTTACATTTTCTGATATTGAACTTCAATTAGATAAAAGTGCAATAGGCATTAAAATAGTAGTTAAAATTACAAAGTATATTGATATACCATCTACACCTAGATAAAAATCAAAACTACTTACTTTATGATATTCTTGCACAAATTGAAATTGATTACTACTAAAATTAAAAAAAATAAAAACAATTAATGAAACGAATAAATTAACTAAAGATGTAACTAAACCAGTTACTTTAATTTGTCTTACATTTGAAACGGAATTGTCATCATACATTGTTGTAGTGATTAAAAAGATACCTCCTAGAGGTATTAGTAATAAAAGTGTAAGCAACATTAGATATTAATAAATATATATAAAAGAAATTTCCCTTTAAAAAATGCTTAAACTTTTAGCGATTACTTTTAAAAAGTTGTTAAACCTGTTAAACCTTCGCTAAAAGCTTGATTTTTGTAACACCATGCATATCTGCCTGGTTAAATAAAGTATTACAATACGATAAGTGTAATACTGTATTCCCACCCAAGATTCGAACTTGGACACAGATATTAGGAATATCTAGTTCTACCTTTAAACTAATAGGAATTAATGTTATATATCTTGCTTTAGCAAGTAATAGTGTTAACATTTTTTTCACATATACTTTTAACCTTAAAAGTTATAATGTTTCTGGATAAAGCTATTATAACATAGCAATATTGCTTGGTATTATATCAAAACTATATAAAATACAAGGGACTAATACAATAAAAGCAATTACTATTGGTAATAATATAGTTCAACAGAATGTCATTAATTGATCGTAACGTATTCTAGGGAAAGAGGCTCTTACTCATATGAAAGTAAAAATCAATGCACAAGACTTTAATCCTAGACTTAAACCATATAATATTCCTTCTACTAATGGATAAGATAAAAATTCAAATTTATCAGGGTTTTCTATAAAGGTATAGTCAATTTCTTGTATTAAATAAACTAAAGGCATATAGTTTAAAAGATAACCACCCAGGAAAAGTATACTTGTTAATATACAAATAAGCACTATACTTCCATACTCTGCTAAGAAGAAGAATACAAAGACAACCGCTGAATGTTCTGTCATAAATCCACTAACTAATTCAGACTCCGCTTCAGCTAAATCAAAAGGAGCTCTATTTGTTTCTGCAACCGCACCTATAAAGAATATAATGAAAACCGGGAATAGTGGTACTACAAATCATATAGCTCTTTGGGCTTCTATATTTACAGTTAAACTTAAACTACCACTTAGTAATATTACTAATAATATAGCAGAGCTTAATATTAATTCATAACTAATTAATTGGGCTGTACTTCTAAGTGATCCTAAAAAAGCATATTTTGAATTAGCTGATCAACCTGCTAACAGGATACCATATGTTGCCAGTGAAGAAACTGCCAGCATATATAATATACCTAAGTTAAAGTCTCATACTGCTAAACCAGGTCCGTAAGGTATAACAGCATAACCTAAAAGTGAGAAAATTAAAGTTATTATAGGTCCTAAGAAAAATAAAACAATATTAGCCTGTGTAGGTGATACATACTCTTTTAAAAGTAATTTAAGAGCATCTGCAAACGCTTGTAAAAGACCATAGTATCCTACTACATTAGGCCCTAGTCTTCTTTGCATACTTGCCATGGTTTTTCTTTCCGCAACGGTAACAAAAGCTACAGTTAATAAAGCAGGAACAACAACTAATATAACTTCAATTATAGAAATTAATGTGGGTATATATAACATATTAAAATTTAAAAATACTAAGCTTAAAAAAAATCGTTAAAGAGTAGTATAAACTTTTAACATTAATTTTAAAGATTCTTAGGTTAAAGACATATATTATATTTTTTTTGGTTTTTTTTATATATTGCCTATTATTAATTGGAGGGATTTTTAACGCTTCTACGTTAAATACCTGTGCAATGAGAAATAAAAGTCAAACAAAATTCCTTCTTAAAACCGTTTTTTTTACTATTTTTTATAAAAAAGAAAGAAAGAAAGAAAGAAAGAAAGAAAGAAAGAAAAAAAGTTATTCCACGGTTTTACTATAAAAAATAAGCATGGTAATCGCTTACCCGCTATTTTAGTAAATGATCATTCTTATCCAAGACTCGAACTTGGATCCAGATATTAGAAGTATCCTGCTCTACCATTAAGCTAATAAGAGTTTATGTTTTTTTGTTTGTTTTATTTTTTTTTTCTAATTATTGTTCTTGTAATCAAGATAAGAATTTTTCAAGAGATACTGACTCTATTGCGATAGGCATAGAGCTATGTAAGATACCACATATTTCTGAACATTGTCCAAAGAATAAACCTTCTCTATTTATAAGTACAGAGAATTGATTTAATCTACCTGGGTAAGCATCACATTTAATACCTAAAGCGGGACAAGCGTATGAATGTATAACATCACCAGAAGATACAATAAATCTAACGTGTGTTAATTCTGGTAATATAACTCTATTATCCACTTCTAACATTCTTAATGCACCATCTTCTAGATCAGATTCAGGAACTAAGTATGAATCAAATTCTAATTCTTCATCATCCTCATTTAAGAAATCAGGGTATTGGTAGCTTCAGTATCACTGGTGACCTTCTACAAACACTGTTAAAGAAGGGTCAGTAACTTCGTCCATTAAATATAATAATTTAAAAGATGGGAATGCGATTAATATTAATATAAGTGCAGGTGTAATAGTTCAGATTAATTCTATTAATGTACCGTGGTTTAAGTATTTGTTACTTATTGGGGATTTACTGTTAACATAATTTCTAACTATAGAAATTAAGATTCAACCTACACCAAATAAGATTATTACTAAGTAAAACATGATATTGTCATGTAATTCTACTAGTGCTTCCATTTGTGGACTAGCACTATCTTGGAAATATACACCTCATGCTCTAGGTGCATCACAAATTGTAAAGAAGTTGTTTAAAAAGATACTCATAATATGTGTTTAATTTAACGATTTAATACCTATAGTTTTTTAGCATAATAGTAAATTTACTTTAGCTTTTAGCGTTTTTCTTTCAGCGTTTCTTTTTTTTTTCTTCAAGAAAAAAAAAAAAAGAAACGTTAGAATAAAAAAGAAAGCAAGAAAGAAAGAAAAACGTTAAGCTCCGTCACCCTCTAAAACGTTAGAAAACGGTATACGGCGATAACACGAAGTCAATATTACTACCTTTAACAGAATAAAGTTTTGTATAAACTATTTCTAGATCCAATTAATTCAACTAGTTCCTGGCCTCCCTGTATGGCTTTTTTTTGATTAATTACCTTGTTAACATAAGTAAAAAAAAAAGGACCAGGGAACCTAGTATATTATTTAAAAATACGTCTAGAGGATATTTACCAAATAATACCTTACTAATTCAATTATTTTAGTAATTAATCTTGCATAGGTACATAGCCAATTCTAACCTTAGCATCAAATAAAAATTCCTCTATATATCGTATGTAAGTTTAACGTTTTCTTTTTTTTTGTTTTAGACACTAAAGAAAACTAGCTAAGTGAAAGCATGTAGCAGTACCATATTTAACACTAATTAGATTTTTTATATTTTAATTTATATTAGTATAATCATAAAAAAAAAGATATCTAAATTTTCTCTTTTAGCAGTAAAATTTTGTAATAAACTATTCGCGCAAGAACCAAGCTCTAATACATCTATAACAAGCCCAGGCTCTCCAGAGTTTATATTTTAAATAGCTAAAGGTACTGCTAACACAAAGGCAACTGTAAAAGCTATAGCTTATAAACCGGTTGTAAAGGCAACTTAACCTACTTTTATAGCAGCAGAGCTTGCCACTGCCTTAGTCACTAGATTACGTTTTTGCATCATAATATGAGTTTAACGATTTTATACCTATAATTCTTTAGCTTAACAGCAAATTTAACGTTTCTTTTTATAAGCTTGACTTTTTTTTTTTATTTATTTTTTTTTTATTTTTTTTTTTTTTTTAATAAAATTTAAGGAATATACTGCCAAAATTACACCAGCAAATGAAAATAAAGTTATCGCTAAACTTAATGATAAGTAGGGGTTTATGTAAAAGTAAGCTGCTTTTAAGCAAAAATAAAAAACATATAAGAAAGTTTTTATTTTTACTCGTGGTCTTCTTGAACTGCATTCATAAAATCATTCAAAGCAGCTAACACTCTCGCTCTTAAACTTTCCAAAGTAATTCTATCGTTAATCTCTACATTATGATTATTTAAAATTCTTTCCAAATTTTCTAATTGGGAGACTAAATTCCCTATAGATTCTTCTCTAGTACGTATAGAAAGATCTAAATTTTGAAGAGTAGTCATTGCTGAGTCTAACTGGTCTTGTGACAAACCTACATGTTCTAATGTCGAAGAACCATCCGGATTGATAATATAGACAATATTGCTTAAATGTAAGTAATTTGTAAAGCTATAAACCATATTCTCTAAATCAATAACTAAGCTTAACAGCTCACGTATAAGATTATATCTATTAGATATAACATCATTTAAATATTGACCTAGTTTTATACTATTATTTTTCTTATTACCCCCTTTATCGTCTTCTCCTTGAGCTGTAGCACCAAACATGAATACAGGTATGTTTCTAACGCTGGGTAAAGTGTTTTTTAAAAGATTAAATTTATTTAATAAATTATCATGAAAAGTGTTTTTTAAAAGATTAAATTTATTTAATAGAAGCTTTTTACTTGATATTTTATTAAATCTTTCAAAAAGATTTAATAAAGCTTTGGAATAATTAAAATTATAAAAAAAATAAACAATATAACCTATAAAAGGCATTAAAAGATGTCTAGGTATATGAAATATTATAGGATGAGGATTAAAGCCTCTATTTCCTATGTTGCTTAGGATGTCACGCCCACTATCTACAAGTGTAGGCATATAATCATAAGGGTTAAAAATTTTTACTGTAAAAGATGGAATATTATTTATATGAATATAGCTACTTCCATTAGGTAATAAATTAGTTATATTGGAGAATAGATTTAACAATTCTTCAAAATTAAAACTGTTCCCTGTATATACAAAATAAACCCCACCTACTACTAAGATATACTTAAAACTAGCAGCACTATATATAGCTTGCATATTTTTACCAGGAACTGGGGGTCTTTTAGATAATAATTTAATTACCCTTAAAATACTAGAAAATAATGCAAAGATTAAGTTTAATGTACCAATATCTTTAGCATTTGAAGATAAAAATCCACGTTTTCATAACATTGAAATAGCTGATAGCCCTTTCACCGATTTTCCTTCTAGATACAATTTTTGAGTGTGTGAATTATTAAAGTTATTAAACATAAGTTATAGTTTAGAGTATAAATGCTTCATTAAAAAAAAATACTAAACATTGTTAGCGGTATATTCCGATGTTCATATAAAGAACAATATTTTTTAAAACAAAACAAAAAATTTATCAGATGTATTATTTTATTTTTTATTTTATTTTTTTATTTTTCATTATGACATGAATAATAATAAAAATGCCATCATTAGAGCAAATAAACCGGTAGCTTCTGCAAGAGCAAAACCTAATATCGCGTATGAAAACAGTTGACCTCTTAATGAAGGGTTTCTTGCTACACCTAATATTAAAGCTCCAAATACTACACCAATACCTACACCTGCTCCTGCTAAACCTATTGTAGCTAATCCTGATCCGATTATTTTTGCAGCATGTATCATATTAGAGTTTATAATAAAGTAATCTATAAATTAAATTTTGTCTTATATCATTTATATACGATATATTTATAAGTACAGAGAATTGATTTAATTAATTTGGGTAAGCATCATGTATAATACCTAAAGCGGGACAAGGGTATGAATGTATAACATCATCAGAATATACCTAAAGTGGGACAAATGTATGAATGTATAACAGCATCAGAAGATACAATAAATTTAACGTGTGTTAATCCTGGTAATAAAAGTGGCTTCTTTTTTGTTTTTTTCTGGCACTTTGACCTGTATCGTGCGAATCTGGAAGCTTTAAAGATTTCTCAGCTTCTTTTACATCAAGTTTGGCCTTTTTGACGCTTTCGCTGTCAGACTCATGAATTTCACTAGAATATACAGTATATTCCGATGAGGATGCCGATTTCGATTGATGAGGTCTAGAATTTGATTGTTCGTACTCCTCATCTTGAAGACGTTTAGCCAGTTCGAAGTCATAAGCTTCCTGAGCTTGTTTATTTAAGCCTGCTTTGTCTAAATCCTCTTCTGAATTTGGATACTTTCCTGGTTCATCCTCCAACTCATCAAGAAAATCCGCTCTCTCTTTACCTTTCCATTTTTTAGGTGGGTTTTCTTCCATTTCAATATCACTTTCGCACGTCGCAGAGGGGTTTTCTTCCATTTCATCATCACTTTGAGCAAACACAGAAGTGACTATATCATAGTCACCTATAATACTCGCTATAATAAATATAACAGAATATTTGAGTAAAAGACGTAAATATTTATAGATAATATATAACATATTAAGAATTAAGTGTTTCATTTTTAACATCATTTTTTTTTATTAATGTAATTCTAAAGCATCTTTAACGTAAGAACATGATAAAACCACAAATACTTGTGCTTGTATAAATGCTATTGCTAATTCTAAACCTGAGAAAGCTATAATAAATGCTAATGGGAAGAAACCTAAGAAGAAAAAGATAAATCCTGAAGTCATAATATTGTACGTAAACCCGCTTAAAATGCTTAATAGCATATGTCCACTAAGTATGTTGGCAGCTAATCTTAAACCTAGTGAAACATTTCTAGCTAAGTATGAGATAAATTCTATAAGAACTAATAATGGTAATAATGCTAAAGGACAACCAGCAGGTACAAATAAAGAAAAGAATTCTAATCCGTGTTTATTTAAACCTAAAAGTGTAGCACCTAAAACTAATGTAAAACTAAGTGAGAATGTAAGTGCGAAATGACTTGTTGAAGCAAAACTATAAGGAACCATACCGATTAAATTGTTAATTAAGATAAATACAAATAATGTATACATTAAAGGGAAGTAAACTTGACCGTTTTTTGCATTTATTTGACTTACAACTATACCATGTACTGTTGCATATATAGTTTCTTGGCTTATTGATCAGTTATTTGATACAACTTTATTGTGGTTAGTAGCCATTAAGTTTAAAACTAACACTAAGTATCCAGCTATTGTTAAGTATAAACCTATGTTAGTTAAAGAGATTGATAGATTACCTAGTATAGGTGCGTCTAAGCTTAATAAATTTCTAATTTCAAATTGATCTAGTGGGCTTGTTATGTTTAAAAATGAGTTCATATAATTAATAGATTTTGTATATATTTAAATAAGAATATAGTAAAGGCTATTTACCGTTTAACGTTAAAAAAGAAACGCTAAAGTAAAGTGAAAACGTGTGATAATTAAAGTTTACTTATAAATAAACGTGTTGTGAATAAACGAACAAATCTTGGTAATACATATTTTGAAAATACGTAAATAAGAGTCACAAGTACTGCAAATGCGAATGTAACTTCGTTAATAAAATAAAATGGAACTAATTGTGGCATAGTTTATATTACATAAATTTGTCATTATAATTTATATGACTTTATCTAATTATAGATTTAGGATTTATAGGAATAAGAATATAGATATATAATGTAATAAATAAAATTTATTGCATTACTAATTTATTTATATTAAAAAAAAACTTTCATTAAACATCTTTTTTAATACAGATATATATGTATGTAATAAATAAAAATTATTACATTACTAATTTATTTATATTAAAAAAAACTTTCATTAAATATCTTTTTTTATTTTTTTTTTATCTTTTAACGTTTTTCTTTTTTTTAGAAAAACGCAAAAAAAAACGCTAAGTTGAAAAAACGTTAAACGCTAGAAAAGCGGAATTAAGAACCTCAATAATAAACTGATAAGAATAAGAATAATCATACAACATCTACAAAATGTCAGTATAAAATTCCAGCTTCAAATCCAAGATGGTGATTTTCTGTTAAGTGGTATGCTAAGATACGTCAGAATCCTACTGCTAAAAAGATTGTTCCTATAATAACATGTATACCATGGAAACCTGTTCCAAAGTAAAAACATGAACCATAAGCACCATCTGATATAGTAAATGAAGAAACTGAATATTCTACTCCTTGGAAACAAGTAAATATCATAGCTAAGAATACAGTAGATATTGCACCTAATAATGCACCATTTCTATTACCTTGTATTAATGAGTGATGTGAGTAAGTTATTGTTACACCTGAACCTAATAATAAAACTGTGTTTAATAGAGGTAATTCAAAGGCATTAATTGCTTCTATACCTAATGGAGGTCATTGTGCTCCTAATTCAACAGTAGGTGATAAAGCACTATGGAAATAAGCTCAGAAGATAGCTAAGAAAAATAAAGCTTCAGATACTATAAATAAAGCTACTCCCATATTTAAACCTCTTTGAACAGCTAAAGTGTGGTTACCTATGTAAGTACCTTCAGCTATTACATCTCTAAATCAGAAAGACATACTTAAAACCAGACAAGCCAGTGCACAAGGTAATCAGTAACCTGCGTTAGAAAAACTATGCATTGTTAGAACACCTGCTGTAGTAAGAGTTAATAAACTAAGACAAGTTAAAATTGGTCAAGGAGAGGGAGATACTAAATGGAAAGGGTGCCCTTGGAAATTACTTCTATGGATAATAGACATAATGAATCAAAATAATGACAAAATACAAAAAAGTAGGGTTTTTTAACCTCTTTTATTTTTTTTTTTTGCTTTAGCAAAATTTTACTATATATAATATGCAAAGCGAAAAGAGACGATTTTTTATTTTTTTAGCTTTTTTTTTTATGGCTATGGCCAAAACACGCCTGGGATAATTAGTTAGACATCTATTAGCGTTGTTTTAGCGTTTTTTTTTTTTTCTTTAGTAAAAAAAGTTTCGTTAATAACTACTTATTCATCCTTTTAGACCAAAAGCTCCATTACGAGTTTTATTACTAATTTTTGTAAGTTGTATATTACTTTTAGTGTTACCTCTTAACATAACTGTTGATAGGTTTTTATAAGAAGAGTCTATATTTTTTAAACTTCCTTTATATTTTAATTTAAAAACAGATCTTGAAGCAGTTAAACGTCTAGATAATCTTCCTGTAGCCTCTAATCTTACACCGTATATATTTTTATGTTTAGTTGAATTTAAAATGTTTTCTTGTAAACTATTTTTTCTTTGTGAATATATAGCACTTTCTATTTTATCCATATAATGAGGGAAAATTTTGTATAATAGTTCATGTAATATGTCTTTATCTTTAAACATAGAAATATATGAATTTATGTTTAAAGTATGATATTTGTTTAACGCAAAAGCGCTCTGACTATTATTTTTTTTATCATAGAAAGATAATTTATTTAAAGATGGAAGTTTAACCAATTTCAACGCTTTTTTAAGAACTTTTAATAACCTATTTTCCCTATTTCTTAATTTTATAGCAATACTTTCTGAGAAAATGTCACTATTTAAGTGCAGATATTTTAAATTAACAAAATTAAATTCAACTTTTTTCTGGTATATTTTACTTATTATTCTTTTTAACCCTAGTATAAATCAGTTTTTAAATTTATTGTTGTTAAGTGATAACATTTTAACGTAATATAAGTATAATATTTCTTTTCTATAAGATTTGTTTATAAAATTTTTATAATATTTAGTTTCATAGTTTATAAAATTTTTATTATTTCATTTAAGTGTTTTAAGTAGGAAGTTTTTATTTTTTCTAGCTTTTTTTAAAATTCTTAGACCTTTTGATGAAATGTAATTAATTTTTCTAATTAAACTACTTTTATTTTTTAATATATTATGTAAGTTTCTTAGTAAAAAGTTTCTTTTTTTTAAACCGTTATTTAACACAACATTATTACTTGGATTAAAATTGTACATTTTACTTATGAAAAATAATTTATGAAGATTTCTTAATTTATATATAAAGTTTTTAATATTTCTAGGTTTTCTTACATTATTTAAGGCAAAAATGCTTTCAAAAGCAGCAACACTTTTTTTTACTTTATTATTATCAAACAATTTATAGTAATTATTATTTCTTCTAGTGGTAAAAAAAGTATTTTTAACACTTTCATATAAATTACTTGTGTAAATATTTTTATCGGTATTTACACTACTTTTTGTTTTAGCTAAGTTAACATAGTTTAAAAAATAATTTTTATTATTTATAGTATTAAGCTTGTTATTACTTAATAAAAAGTAATATTTTCTTATTAATGTTTTATACTTGTTTTTTAAAGCAGTATTATTTAAATTAAAAAGAAACTTACTTAAATTTCTTTTGGTTAAATTAGTGAAATTTATATAGTAGTTTGTTTTTATTGCAGCGAGACTTTTATGGCTTTTTTTAAATCTTTTACTTGAAAACTTATTTAAACTTTTTTTTGGTAGTAGAGTTAGGACCAATCTTTTATATCCTTTATTTTCTCCGCTTTTACCTAAAACCGTTTTTTTTTCATTAAAAAAACTGTTAGCAAACGTTGCCTTTGTGCTATTACTATTACTTGTTTTTGTATGGCTAGCCAAAGGCCTGCTTACTTTTGAACGTATTTTTTTGCTTGCGTCTGCCACACGGAAAAGAAATGTTTTATACAAATTTTTTAATTTATACAGGTAAAATTTTTTGTTTTTATTATATAGATAAACAGTAACTATAACTTTATTATTAGTATGTTTCATCTCTGCTCTACTAACTAATATTCTATTTAAAGACAACCGTTTAAATCTAACTTGTACACGACTAGATTTTTTATTATTATATAATGGACTTAAATTAAAATAACTTTTAATAAGTTTATTTACTATTTTATCCACTATTGGTAACGTCTTAATAAAATTTTTATTAAAAGAATATATACTATTAAATCATTCTTGATTGGCGGGAGGATAATGTCTAGTTACACCCTCATTACTTTTATTGGAAATATCATCCAGAAAAAAGTTTAATTTCTTTTGTTCCGGATTTGTGTTTTTTGTTTTTTTATTAAATAAATTTAACATAATGATTAATATGTAAGAGAAAAATTTAGTTCTATTTTTTAATGCAATGGTTTAGCCTGACTTTTTTTAACGTTTCTAACGGTTTTTTTTTATAAAAAAAAGAGACAGGAAAACGCTTGTAAGAGACTTTACTATTGTTTTTTCTTTCTAATAAAAAAAACGCTAAGTAAATTCTTTTGTTTTGTGTTAGAAAAGTAATATATATATAGTAAAACTTTGCTTTTTTTATAAATCGGGTTTACATCATCCAGCCTCCTAACGTTTTCTTCTCTGCTCGTTTTTTTTAACGTTAAACGGAAGGAAAACGCTAAAACGTTAAAGATGAGGTAGACTTCGCTTCAAGTGTACATTAAACGCATAGGCAATTGCTCAGATTTAACATGTTTAAAAGTTTTTTTAGTATTGTTGAAAAAGGAAAATTAAACGAAATAAATTGTAACAAGAGCCGACTTTTAAGTGTTTTTTGAAATTATTTCCTAATACAAATTTTTAAAGATGTTAAAAGGTTTCCTTTTTTTTGATTCCTCGACGAATTGAACGTCGGCCACATCCTTATCAAAAATGCGCTCTACCTATTAAGCTAAGGAACCTTAGTCTAAAAGTATTTCTAATAGAATACTGGACTAAATATGATATCAGACCTCGCATGGCCTTTTAGGAATCTTTTTTTTACTTTTCTAAAAAAAAGAAAAACGTTAAAAACGCTAGAAAAAAGAAAATAAACCGTTAAAGGTTTCACGAATCTTTTTTTTTATAAAAATAAAAACGCTATAAGCCAGACAAGAGCACTCAGACTTGAACTGAGAATTTGAAGGTTGAAGCTTCCTATTTTGCCAATTAAACTATACTCTTTTTTTTTTACATCACTAATTAGAAAACTTTTAAATAAAACTATTACATAAAAAAACTTTTCTGGTTAATCTTCATCATTTATATGTCCGCTTAAATTATTTAATAAATTGTATACAATTTATTAAATAATTTAAGATGAGCGTTACTTTATCTCACCCGCATGCCTTTTCATTCCTTGTGTTTTATTTTAACGTTGAAAACGCTAGAAAAAAAACAATACACGAAAAATTGTCTCGTCCTCTCTGGCTTTTACTTTAGCGATAACTAATGGTTGGCTTTACTCGCTCAACTTGTATATATCCCTTTCCCCTAATTTAACCCGTAAAATAATGGGTAGCCTTTGCGCTAGGACCAATAAAACTATTCCTTATTTTTAGCGTTTTTCTTCTTAACGTAAAAAAAAAAAAACGCTAGAAAAAAAAAATAGTATGGAAAAATAAGGAATAGTACTTTCTTTAAACCTATAAGTTCTCTACGGAAAAGGATGGAATTGAACCATCAGGTGTTAAAACACAATATTTAGCAAATATCTCGCCTTACCAATGGCAACTTTTCCTACATAGCGTTTTTTTTTCTTTCTTTTTTATAACGTTAAACGCATAAACAGTTATAAAGCAAAAGTAACAGTATATTATTACTTTAAACCTGTTTTATGCAACGTTAAACCGTTGCTTTTTTTCTTTCAACTTTTTTTAGAAAAAAAGTTGAAAGAAAACCGTTAAAGAAAACGTTATATCGCTTAACCGAGTTAGGCCGGCTTCGATCCGGCATCATCTTTCTCGACAAGAAAGTTCTCTACCAATTAAGTTACTAACTCCATGCTTTACTCTTAACGGTATTTCTTTCTTTTTTACTTAGAAAAGAAAAAAAACGTTAGAAAAACCTTTACGGCCAACCGAATTCGAATCGGTACACATCGTTTGGAAGACGAACGGTCTACCATTAACCTATAGCCGTATATATATATAATTATATTATATTACATTACTAATATGTTTAAAAATAATATTTTATATGTTTAAACCTAATCAGAAAAAAGATGTTTAACGTTTTTTTTAATAAAAAAAAAAACGGTGAGTAAAGGATAAAACTTTAATTAAAAGTTTCATTAACGTAAAAAAAACCGTTAAACGCTAAACCAAAAAGCGCAAGAGGGTTAAACATATTAGTAATGTAATAGTTGTATTACATTTTTTTTTCTATCGTTATAAAACTTTATAAAAAAAAATAATTTGTGATACAAATCTAAGAGTGTTATTATTATATAATAACACAGGAAAGTCCATTGCTATATAAGTAGAATATTTTTTTAAAAGTTAAAACTTTGGTTTTTAGCAGAAAATAATTTATATAAAATTTGAGTGTTAAATATACTTAAGTATTTATATAAGTGAAATTCAAATCCTCTATTCGCATTTATTTAGAATTATATTAAAACAGACACTTACAGAAATTGGCTTAATTGTATCCAAATAAATATTAATTATCGGTTTTTATAAAAACCTTTAATGAATGGATTCATTTCATTCTTGTTTCAAAATTAACTAAGGCTTACTTGGTTAAACCTTTTTTCTGCCTTTAACATTGTTCTTACTTTAAAAGTGGTTTTTTTGTTACATATACGTTAACGCTTTTACTAGCGTTATAACGTTATGTAAAGATAAATAGAACTTATAGTGAAAGCTAGGTTTTTTTTATTAAACAAAAAAGCTATCTATCGCTTATAAATATATCGTATATAAATGATATAAGACAAAATTTAATTTATAGATTAGTTTATTATAAACTCTAAAATGATACACATAATTTTATTTATTGAAGAGTTCTTAAACCAATTGTTCAAAAAATTAATTATTTTTAGTATGGTTAAGGCAAAAGAATTTGAAAACTTCTTTTGCAACAGAGAGCTTCGTGTTAAAGAAGTTGAAGAGCTTATAGCTAATAGGGATAAAGTTAGGTCAGATATAGCTCAAAAGTGAGCTGACTCAAATAGAGTACGTGATGTGTGATTACCTGATCTAAAGCAGGATACTTATTATGCCAAAAAAGCAAAAAAACCACGTAGAAAATCTCGTTAGACCAAATAAAAATATTTTTTTTGAACATAATTGGTAGAAAGAGCAAAAGTAAATATATCAGGATTAGCTACAATAGGTTTAACAGGAGCAGGTGTAGGAATTGGTGTAGTATTAGGAGCCTTAATATTAGGTGTAGCAAGAAACCCTTCATTAAGAGGTCAACTGTTTTCATACGCTATATTAAGTTTTGCTTTTGCAGAAGCTACCGGTTTATTTGCTCTTCTAATGGCATTTTTATTAAAAAAAAAAATAAAAAAAAAAATAAAAAAAAAAATCCAGCCCTGGCGTCGACTTGAGCAATAACATCGCAAGGGGCAGCAAATCATCGCAAGAGGCTATTCGCCATCGCAAGGGGCTATACAATATCGCAAGAGGCTATACAATATCGCAAGAGGCTACCGTACATCGCAAGGGGGGGGGGGGCTATCTGGCGTCGCAAGGGGTAATGTATCCTCGCAAAGGGCTGTTGAACATCGCAAAGGGTAATGTATACTCGCAAGGGGCTGTTGAACATCGCAAAGGGCATTGTAACATCGCAAGGGGCAGCGGCCCAGTTCTAAATTATTTCTTAAATATATTGCCTATAATAATATAAATATATTAGTAATGTAATACATTAATAAAAGAGAATTGACTGAGTGGTCTATAGTGATAAGCTTGAAACTTATTTTAGTATGTTCTACTAACATCCGTTCGAATCGGATATTCTCTGAATAGCTTTTTTTTTAAGCTTTACTTTTTTTCTAAAAAAAAGGTTAAATTGTTTGCAAAAACGGGCCAGGGCCGGGTTGGTTAGGCACCTCATTTGGGTTGAGGACTAGTTATGTTCGAATCATAATGACCCGAATAAAGATATTATTAAAAAATAATATCATTAGTAATGTATTAGATATGTAAAGTAAAATTTCATCATAGGGTTTTGACCTATGATGGCAAGTATATAAAGAAACTATTACGGATATCTAGCTATATATGAAAAAGAGTTTATTTAATTTGTGTAGGCGTATTTAGCGTAACGTTTTTTTCTGATAAAAAAAAACGCTAACCGTTAAACACGACAGAGCACATGAACTTTTGGAAAAATCCGATATATAAACGAAGTGAATTGAAATATCTTATTAGCTTCAGGAATAAAAATCAAACGAGATTCTATGATTAGTGTGAATTAAAGTAGAATAGCCTAAAAGTAAAATGGATTAAAATCTGTTTGAATATAGGGGAACCTTCCTCTAAGGCTAAATATCATATATAAGCGACAGTAAAAAGTACCGAAAGGGAAAGTTTTGAACTAGTAGTTTTATAAGCAGCTCAAGTAAAATTTAAATAAAAAATTAGAGCGTACCTTTTGCATAATGGGTCAGCAAGTTAATATTAGATGCGAGATAGCGTAAGCGCTTTTCCTAGATAAACCGATTATTAAATAATGAATTAGTATCTAAAATTAGACCCGAAGCCTGGTGATCTTACCATGATCAGGGTTATAAAAGCCCGAACGGGTTATCGTTGTAAAGATATCCGAAGAATTGTGGTAAGTTAGTGAAAGACAATACTGACCAGGATAGCTGGTTTTCCGCGAAACCTATATAAGTAGGTAATTCAAATAACATCATAGCAGGTACAGAATTGTGATCTCAGACAAATAGTTTTCTTAGAAGACTTTTGTATATATCGGGGGATCGTGAAGATTTTATCGGTGAGAATTTGCTCTCGGAAGGGCAATGATGAATATTGAATAATCGGACATAGTACGATAAGGTTGTATGTCCAAAGGGAAACAGCCCAGAACAAGTGTTTAAGGTTCCAAAATTATTGTTAAGTGAAATTAAGGAAGTTTTTTTCAAATACAACCAGGAAATAGGCTTAGAAGCGGCCATTTTTTGAAGACCTCGTAACAGAGCACTGGTTCAATTAACAAGTTAAAAGCACCGAAAATTTAACGGATCTAAACAATATACCGACACCTTGTCCATAAGTATTAATAAAATGACATATTGTATTTATGGGGTAGCGGAACGTTGGGCAAATCTCAGATGTAATCTTTTTAAGATTATATACCATAGATACTATAGAACAGTATGTAAGTTAGATAACCCAAGTGAGAATGCTGGCATGAGTAACGAAAAAGGGACAAACAATACGTGGAACTCGCGGACCGTCCCTCGCCTAAAGCTTATGGTATATATATCAAGTAACGGCCTCTAAGTTTATTGACCTGCCCTAAAGGACTAAACGATGAGAAAATCTTTTTATATATCCGACAACCCACCTGAGTAGGTGGCGTTCTGGAAAAAGATATATAATTATTAACCGTACCTAGACACTACCTCAAGTAAGCTAGTAGAGAATACGAAGGCGTTTGAGCTAACAATCATTAAGGAACTCGGCAAAATGACACCGTAACTTCGGGATAAGGTGTGCCATTCTTCCTGAATAATATCAGGTTAAGAATAGGAGGCATAGAATGGTGTTGTACGACTGTTTAATTAAAACAAAGCACTTTGCGTAAGATGATAAATCAAAGTATTGAGTGTGAATTCTGCCCAATGTTGGCTGGTTAACGGATTTTCTTAGCTGACTAAAATATGCTAGGTTTTGAAGGAACCCCCAATCAATGGCGGCCTTACCGATGAGGGTCCTAAGGTAGCGGAATACCTTGGCCGTTAAATGCGGTCTTGCATGAATGATTTAACGATACAACAGCTGTCTCAATGATTGGCTCAGTGAAATTGGAATAACTGTGCAGATACAGTTTACCTCTAGTTAGACGAGAAGACCCTATGCAGCTTTACTGTTACTAGTTATTGGATATGATCAAACAAGTTGTAGTGTATAAGGTAGTTGATAAGATACAATTGAAACACCTTTATTTAGTTTATCATATCAGTAGAATACCACGAAAGGTGTGAATACATCAGTGTTCACAATTAGTAGGTAAAATCTACATTACTTATCCAAAAAGGAAGAGGGGCATCGACCATAGGTCGGTGCCCGGGAAACAGTTGCTAGTAGACGGTTTATGCGGGGCACAGATCCCATAAAAAGTACCTGGGTGTATCCAAAGTTAATTTTGTAAATTTGCTTACTGTCGCATCGCTTTTGCTTTGCGATAGCTAGCAATTAAACATGTGTAGCCTTGCTAAGGCTTTCGTGGCATATTTTTGCCTGTCATGTCTTAGCTTGTCAAGCGTGTTTTTTTATTTTAGTTTGCTATATTTTATCTCATGATAATTTATTCAGTTATATATCTATTAAGTTAGATTTATTATATTTATTTTAAGTAAGATTTTAACTATATGGAAAATAGATGTAAATAAAACATTAATATCAAATTGTAATGTTTTAACTTGTTTTATTCTTTTTAAGGAATAAAATGATTTTTATATTTACTTATAAAGTTTAATGGCTTAATCTTGCTTTACTGTTTGACTTACACGTCTATCAGTCGCGTAAGCGGGGCATATGATCACAAGATGCAGAAAGGAAAGGTCTTGGATTTTTGAAAAAGCTACGCTAGGGATAACAGGCTAATTGCGCCAGAGAGTACAAATTGAGTGCGCAGTTTGGCACCTCGATGTCGGCTTAGCTCATCCACATGAATGCAGGAATCATGAAGGGTACGACTGTTCGTCGATTAAAGAGCTACACGAGCTGGGTTAAATACGTCGTGAGACAGTATGGTTTCTATCTTCTAGAGGAAATTAGAGTAAAATAAGGATAGCCCCTTCGTACGAAAGGAGTTGGGTATATTAACCCCTGGTTTACCTGTTGTTTATGTAACCAATATTAACCGTTTTACCGTTTTACCGTTTTTCTTTGAAAAACGTTAAAACGTTATACGCTATACAGAACAACTACTTGTTTTGTAGGGATATTACTATTACTCTCGTATATATAAATAGCATAGGCACGGCAGGAAAGCTATGTTAGTTAAAGATAAGTGCTGAATGCATATAGGCACGAAACTTACCTTAAGATACTCTTAAATATACGTAGTAGAACACTACGAATCTTATTTAATAAGCTTTATTGCTTATTAAATAATGCATAGGCTTTAGCTTAAAGGATTTTGATGTCTTCAGGTATAAAGTACTAATTTTATTAAAAACTAAATAACATACTTATCGTATATACACATTTGCTTGACTTTTTTGACGAAACTTTTTTTAAGGAAAAAAAACGCTAAAACGTTAGGTATGAAAAAAAATCAGTTGTATAGGCCCGGTTAGCATAAAAGTAATGCAACCGTTTTGTAATCGGTAGAAGTAAGTGCGATACTTGCACAGGGCTTTTAAAGTAAAATGTATAATATTTTAGAGCCAAGCTTTTTTAACTTATAATAGCATTAGACCGTTTTTTTTTTACCAGCGGAGCCGGGTCCAGCCCTCTTTGGGCTTTATTTTTTTTTTTTTAAAAAAATATAGGATCTATTTTTTATTTCTATATAAAAAGAATAAAAAAAACTCAGGCAGCAGCAGAGAAATATAAAAAAAAGCCGGTTAAGCGCTTTTTTTACGTGAGATATATATCTCTTTAAATATTAATAAATGCGGGTTGATGTAATAGTAGCATAATTGGCTCATGACCAATAAATAGGGGTGCAAATCCTCTATCCGCATGACATAAAGGCTATAGCTTAATCGGAAAAGCAAGCTGCTCATGATAGCTCAGATGAGTGTTCGAGTCATTCTGGCCTTAAACGAGTCCTCTTTATTTGTTATTACCTTTTTTAATAGCGTTTCTTTTTTTTTTCCAAGAAAAAAAAAGAAATAAAAATAAAGTTTCGTTAAAAAGTAAATATAAAATTTATAGGAGTCGAAGTTATATTTTAATCCGAGTGCTGGAATTGGTAGACAGGATAAACTTAAGATTTATTGATATAATATCGTAAACGTTCAAGTCGTTTTTCGGATAGTAGTTTAACATCTTTCTCCCAAAACATAAATAAAAATATCTTGCTAGAATCTTTAGCGCTTTTATCCGTTTTAACGGTTTCTTTAAGGTTTATTAAAGTTTTATTTTAACGTTTAACGTTTTTCTTTCAACTTTTTTTCTAAAAAAAAGAAAAACGCTAAACGCTAGAAACTTTCGTATAATCGCTATAAGAAGGAAACGTTAAAAAACGTTAAAGTAAAGTGAAGCACACAAGATTTATACATTAATAAGACCCACTAGTCAAGTGGTTAAGACATAACGCTTTCACCGTTACATCTCGGGTTCGAACCCCGAGTGGGTTAAACTTAAGCTTAAATACAATATATGTGCTTAGTATTATAAGCTAAATAACAGTAAATTAGCAATAAAGTAAAGGGAGATAGGGTGCTGCCTAGCGGTTTCTTTTAGCGTTTTTACCGTTAAGAAAACGTTAAAAATAAGATAAGGCAAAGGTGTAGATGTAATATTTACAATTTTGGTATAATATTTAAGGGGCCCTTTCTACTTTTCTTAGCGTAGGATGGGACTATGAAAGGGGATATAGTTTAACTGGTAAAACTGCGATTTTGCATATCGTTATTTTAGGATCGAGTCCTAATATCTCCAACTGCTTTATTTACTGTATATTTAAGCTCGAGAAGCTCAACCTGGTCGAGCGGAACTCTGAAGATGTTTAGGCTATAAGTTCAAATCTTATCTCGAGCACTTTTCTAAACTTTTTTTAAAGAAAAAAACCGAAAAAAAAAAAAAGTCAAGCTAAAAAAAAGTTTCTCCAATAAAAGGTAGTGCTGAAATTGGTAGACAGGAATAGCTTAGGACTATTTGATTTTAAATCTTATCCGTTCAAGTCGGATTTACCTTATCGTGTTATTTATTAAATAGCTCTTCTTAACATCTTTTTAAAATAAAGGTATAGATTAAAAAGATGTTAAGAGCCAAAGCATGGTTTAACGTTTCTTTAGCGGTAAAAAAAAATCAAGGTCACGAATCTTTTTTTAAAGAAAAAAAAACGCGTGGCTAGACCCTTAATAGCGTTTTTCTTTCAACTTTTTTTTTAGAAAAAAGAAAGAAAAACGATAAAAATATATATTTTTAATAAAAAAAATCATGGAAAAAAAGCGATATGTTGTGGACTAATCGGTAAGTCATAAATTTTTGGTATTTACTATTGAGTGTTCGAATCACTCCAACATAATATTATAAAAATAATTTATTTTTAATTATTTTCTTCTTTTACTTTCTGGCTAGTCCAGGGGTTTAACGGCTTTTTAACGGTAAAAAAAAGTGCCTGGACGGCTAAACAAAGATGTTAATGGTAAGAAAAAAAATAATTAAAGCCGGGAGATAAGCAGATATAAATAATAATAATGTAAAGGTGGATATAGTTCAATTGGCAGAACAACTGTATGTGGCACAGTAAGTTCCCTGTTCGATTCAGGGTATTCACCCATAATTTAGGAATCTTTTTTATATGTATCATTTAGAAAATATGTAATAGATTAAATAAAACATACCTTTAGCCCGAGTAGTTCAACCGGTTAGAACGTTAATTTCATGCATTAAGAATGAGAATTCGAATTTCTCCTCTGGCTTGTCCGTGTATAACTTTTTTTATGTAAACATGTTAAAACCATTAATAAAAAAAATAAAGCCCCAAGAGGGCTGGATCCTGCTCCGCTGGAATCTTTTTAATAACATTAGTAATATAATAGACTAAATCATTCTAAATCTAACCGGTTTGCCAGCGTTTTTTTTCTTTAAAAAAACGTGTAAAAAGAAATTAGCTCAATTGGTAGAGCAACCGTTTTACACACGGTAGGTTAGGTGTTCGAATCACCTATTTCTTAAATAACGGAAAAAAAAAATCGCGGAAAAAATAAATAATATTTAAACGTATATTTTTTTTTTTATATAATAAAAAAAAAAAAGAAAGGGATATGTAGCAAAAGGTTTTGCGTTTTGATTGCAGATCGAAAATTTGGGGTTCAATTCCTCCGTATCCCTGTAACACTATAAAAGTTTTATAAGTGGTATAACGAAACTTTTTTATAGCGTTTTAGCTTTTTTTTTAAGTAAAGCTAAAACGTTAAACGCTATAAAAATATAAATTTTTGTAAAAATTAATGGTTAGCAGCGAATTATTATGTTAACAATTACATTAGTAATGTAATAGATTAATAAACTATTATAATTTTATTGTATAATATTGAGTTTGATGATGGCTCTGATTGAACGCTGTCCAAGTGCTTGACACATGCTAATCGTACGTCATAGGACTTATCCTATGAAGTGGTGTACAGGTGAGTAAATGAAGTTATAGCTGCCTTAGAGTAAGGAGAAAAATCCCTTATATGATAATAACGTTATGTTGTTATTAAAAGAAAACATATTTTCGCTTTAAGATGTTTATAACTATCTCGGGTAAGTAGTAGTTGAGGTAATTGCTCAACTAGCTTAAGCCCGTAGTCGAAACTGAGAGGTTGATCGACCACATTGGGTCTGAAAAAACCCCAATACGTATAGTACAGCAGTGAGGAATATTGGTCAATAGCCTAACGGCTGAACCAGCAACTTGGGGGAATGTAAGCATATGTATGGCCTAGCCACGCATATGTGTATCGACTACGTCGTATAAAGTTCTAGATAGATAACTGATAATGACAATTTTCTATCTATATGTCTTGACCAAATCTCGTGCCAGCAGTCGCGGCAATACGAGGAAGACTAGTGTTATTCATCTTTATTAGGTTTAAAGGGTACCTAGACGGTATATCAAGCCCCAAAAGGGAACAGATATACTAGAGTTTTATGTGAGAGGTATATATTAGTACTATTGGTGTAGAGATGAAATTCTTTGATACTAATGGAACGGATAACAGCGAAAGCAAACCTTTATGTATAAACTGACGTTGAGGGACGAAGGCTTGGGTAGCGAATAGGATTAGATACCCTAGTAGTCCAGGCAGAGAATTATGAATGTTATAGACTTGCGAAAGCAAGTGTATAAATGAAAGTGTAAGCATTCCACCTCAAGAGTAATGCGGCAACGCAGGAACTGAAATCATTAGACCGTTTCTGAAACCAGTAGTGAAGTATGTTATTTAATTCGATAACCCTCGAAAAACCTTACCACAATTTGAATATTATAGCGCTCCGGCGTTTAATAATACAAGTGTTGCACGGCTGTCTTCAGTTAATGTCGTGAGATTCTGGTTAGATCCATTAAATTAACGTAAACCCTTGCTTTATTTGTTTTTATAAAGTAGTTCACCGCTATATTGGATGTGATAACAGGGACTAAGACAAGTCATCATGACCTTAATATTGTGGGCTATAGACGTGCCACATATGCCTTTACAAAGAGAGGCGAAAATGCGAATTTGAGCTAATCTCCAAAATTGGATATAATATGAATTGTAGCCTGAAACTCGGCTGCATGAAAAAGGAATTACTAGTAATCGTGAATCACCACATCACGGTGGATTTAATCTCAGATAGGTACTAACCACTCGTCAGGCGCTGAAAGGAGTATGTGCAATAAGTTTGGTTTCTTGTTAATCTTCCCTCTTTACAATTAGGTTTAGATATTTTTTCAAGCAATCTTCGTATGCGTGACTCTGATTGGTGTTAAGTCGAAATATGGTTCGTGTAGTGGAAATTGCACGGGATTAATAAAAATTAACAACACCCCCCCCCCCCCCAAAAAAAAAAAAAAATAAATATATAAAGGAAGGTTCCATTTGTTGGTATGATGGGTTGAGCTGTAAACTCAATAGCTAAGGCTGTCGAAGGTTCAATTCCTTTCCTTCCTACTACCTATTTAATATATATGTATATATAAAGATGTTAAAAGCATTATCATTTCTTTACTTTTTATAAGGCTAAATATCTTTGTTTTTCACCAGTTAAAAGAAAGCGTTTTTCTTGCTTTTTTTTAACGTTTAAAAATATATATTAAAAAAAAAGATGTTAATCGGCATTATAACATCTTTTTTTTGCGGCTTTTACCGTTTTTAATGTTAAACCGTTAAACGCCAAGGAAAACGTTAAAAGCTTAAACAACATATAAATTTATTTAAGCCTTTGTAGCTCAACGGTAGAGCGGAATACTGTTAATATTTTGATAGATGTTCAATTCATCTTAAGGGCTTTATACGGTTTACTTTTTTTTTTTTTTCTTAAAAAATAGTAAACCGTATAATAAATATACTTTTATACTTATAAACGTGTTAACTTAATGGTTAGAGTGTTGTGCTACGGACACAAAAATGCAAGTTCAACTCTTGTACGCGTTTTTATTTCCATTTTTTTTCTTAACGTTCTTTTTCATCGTTAAAGTTTCGAAGAAAAAAAACGCTATACATTAATGGTCGGCGCCTTATTTGTGTAAGTTTAACTAATACGCTCTCTTCTGTATTTGTTATTTTTAATTTTATAATATTAATGTTATATTATTGTACATTGAGATTTATGAAAGATATCCAAATATGTATAGTTTATATCTTTTAAATGAAACTTTTACTAATGGTTTAAATTATTCTTTTTTAAACTTTCTTTCTTTAGCAGCTATATTATGTGGTATTTTTGTTATTATTAGTAAAAATCCTATAGTATCTGTTCTATTCTTAATTGGTTTGTTTTTAAGTATCTCAGCATACTTAATGATGTTAGGTATAAATTTTATAGGTTTATCTTATTTACTAGTTTACGTGGGAGCTGTGTCAATATTATTCCTGTTTATACTAATGTTAATAAATGTTAGAATATCAGAACTTGTAACTGACACTAGTAATAGTATACCTCTTGCAATTATAATAGGTATAGTTTTCAATACCGCTTTATATGAAATATTACCTTTAAACGGTGCTACATTCAATAATTCTATCTTGGCAGTCTCACCTGGAAACTTTTATAATTTTTTTGATGTTAATTATGTTAGCCATTACTTAAAAGGATTTTTAAATTTTTCTGGCGCTAAAGACAGCGGCGAAATATCATTTGTAAGTTCTCAAATGTGAGATGGTAATTTAGCAGAAACTTCTCACATTAGTACTATAGGTAATATTATTTACACCAGTTACCCTATATGACTTATCATTACTTCTATTATTCTACTTCTTGCTATGGTTGGTGCTATAGTTATAACTATAAAACAAGAAAAAAAATAAAAAAATCGTCTCTTTTCGCTTTGCATATTATATATAGTAAAATTTTGCTAAAGAAATCAAAAAAAAGGAAACCTTTTAACATCTTTAAAAATTTGTATTAGGAAATAACTTCAAAAAACACTTAAAAGTCGGCTCTTGTTACAAATTATCTCGTTTAATTTTCATTTTTCAACAATACAAAAAAAAAACTTTTAAACATGTTAAATCTGAGCAATTGCCTATGCGTTTAATGTACACTTGAAGCGAAGTCTACCTCATCTTTAACGTTTTAGCGTTTTCCTTCCGTTTAACGTTAAAAAAAACGAGCAGAGAAGAAAACGTTAGGAGGCTGGATGATGTAAACCCGATTTATAAAAAAAGCAAAGTTTTACTATATATATTTTTCTTTTCTAACACATATTATATTTTACAAGCGTTTTCCTCTCACTTTTTTATTCGTTTCTTTCTTTAGTAAAAACGTTAAATAAAGTCAGACTAAACCATTGCATAAAAAAATAGAACTAAATTTTTCTCTTAAGTAAACGATTTAAAATATGACACTTTTATTTTATAACATTTTTTTTCTTCATATTGGTATTATAAACCTTTTAATAAAAAAAACAGAAAAATTTATACTTCATCACTATCGTGTTAAATTAAATAAAAAAAATATTATATGATTATTAAATCAATTATTCATTATTACCATTTGTTTAGAGCCATATGCAAAAAATGGTTCTATTTATATTCTTTTTATTTTTTTTTTTGCACTAGCTATATATTTCTATATAAATGTATTAAATAACAAAACACTGGTAAACAAGCCTAAGTTAAAAAAATTTATAAATATATTATTACTAGGTTTTATGCTATTTTGTATTTTTATGTTGTTAAAGGAAATATACCTTTATTTAATAAAAGGTTACGTAACATCACGTAATAATAAAAATAATGATAGTAATAATAATAATAATAAAAATAATAATAATAATAATAATAATAACAACAATAAAGTTAATAAAAATAAACCTAATAAAAAAAGAAAAAAAAATAAACAAGCCGAAGCTGAACCTTCTCATGAAGAGGAAATCGATAATGATACCGTAGCTAGTGTTTCAAATCTTTTAAGAAAAGGTGTAGAAGATATTAGAACAAATGGTAAAAATGTGCATGGTGATCAGAATTATCATCTTCAAGGTGTTAATCTTTATGACCTAGGTATAAGTCCTACTGATACTCCTTTAGTTTGAAGTGTTTTACTAAAATTAGCAAAAAAACATAAGGAAGATCCTACTATAAATGTAAGTGACATCTTTTCAAGGGAAATGCTAAGAAAAAACCCTAAACCAAAATTAATTTCTATTTTTAATAGAAACATCTATTATAATATACTAGATGAAATTTCTAAATTAAATAATAAATAGTTCGCTCTCCTTTTCGCTTTGCATAATATATATAGTAAAATTTTGTTAAACAAAGAAACAAGCCTAAAAAAAAAAAAAAGGAAAAAATATGTTAAAATTTTCAAGGTCTGCATATAGCTTTGAATGCGTATATACTAAATATATTAGTAATGTGATATAAACAATTTATTTATAAATTGATCTTAAATTAACAATAAAAAACGTATTATATAAAAACACTAATTTTTATTTGAATATATATATAGAAGATTATTAGAAAAACTAAAAACTTTAAAAAAAGTAAATATAAAATGAGAATTTTAAAAAGTCACCCCCTTCTTAGTTTAGCAAATGGTTATCTAGTAGATTCACCACAACCTTCAAACTTAAGTTACCTATGAAACTTTGGTTCATTATTAGCATTTTGTTTAGTTATACAAATCGTAACAGGTGTAACTTTAGCAATGCATTACAATCCTAGTGTATTAGAAGCATTTAACTCAGTTGAGCACATAATGCGTGATGTAAATAACGGATGATTAGTTCGTTACTTACACTCAAACACAGCTTCAGCTTTCTTCTTTTTAGTTTACTTACATATAGGAAGAAATTTATACTACGGATCATACAGAGCACCAAGAACATTAGTGTTTAGTTTAGGTGTTGTAATATTTATATTAATGATAGTTACAGCTTTCCTGGGTTATGTTTTACCTTACGGGCAAATGTCATTATGAGGAGCAACAGTTATTACTAACCTTATGAGTGCTATACCTTGAATTGGACAAGATATAGTTGAATTTATATGAGGTGGTTTCTCTGTTAGTAACGCAACTTTAAATAGATTCTTTGCTTTACACTTTGTATTACCTTTCGTATTAGCCGCTTTAGCTTTAATGCACATGATAGCATTACACGATAGTGCTGGTTCAGGTAACCCTTTAGGTGTTTCAGGTAACTACGATAGATTACCTTTCGCTCCTTATTTCATATTCAAAGATTTAGTTACTATATTCCTATTTATATTAGTTCTATCAATCTTTGTATTCTTTATGCCTAATGTTTTAGGTGATAGTGATAATTATATTATGGCTAACCCAATGCAAACTCCTCCTGCTATAGTACCTGAATGATACCTTTTACCATTCTATGCTATATTAAGATCTATACCTAATAAATTATTAGGTGTTGTTGCTATGCTATCTGCGATTTTAATTTTATTAGTTATGCCTTTCGTTGATTTAAGTAGAAGTAGAGGAATACAATTTAGACCTTTAAGTAAAATAGCTTACTACGTATTTATAGCTAATTTCTTAGTATTAATGCAAATAGGTCAAAAACACGTTGAAACACCATTTATAGAAGTTGGACAAATTTCTACTGTTCTTTACTTTTCACATTTCTTAATAATAGTGCCATTAGTAAGTTTATTAGAAAATAGTTTAATTGAAATAGCTACTCACGATAAAACACAATCTTCAAAATAAAAAAAAAATAAATAAAAAATCAAGTTTTGGCGTCGACTTGAGCAAGGAGTCGCCAGGGCAGCGGGGCAGAAAATCGAAAAATATTGAGTTCAATTCTCAATAATACTAGATGTTAATCTCATTACTAACCTACCTATTAATTTCAAATGCTCTTACTTTAAGAAAAGACAAATCCATATTATTTTCTAGAATTGTAATGGTTTCCTTGGTTTTAACAAACTTTTTAGCTTTTAACAACCTTTTCGTTATGAGTTTAGATAAAGGTATTGGTATATATGGAGGTTTATTTCATGTAACCGCCTTTACACAAAATTTTAATCTTTTTATAATTATAATCAGCCCTTTATTGGCTTTGTTTATAAGTTTAACTTTATTATTACGTATACAATTACATATCGTAGCCGTTTATTTCCTTGTTTATGGTAATAGTTCAATAACATTGATAAAAGGCTTTATCTATGTTATTTATCTTATATTTCTGCTGTGCAGTTTTGACTTTATGTATATTTTTATTGACTATTATTCTTTGGAACACGGATTAGATTTCGGTACTTTAAACTGTGAAGGTTCTTCAGGAAATAATTCAACCGATAACCCCGATAATACCAATCCGGATAATTCTAATGGAGGTGGTAAGGGCAAAAAACCTAAACCTAATTTGCATATAAAAGTAGGTGCAGAGTCAGACTTAGAGAAAGATATCGAGAAAGTTGGTAATTGTTTGCATGAAGATATGAGCCTTTTTATGGCTAATACTTCACAAGATGCAGAAGATACTATATGCGATTTTTCCGATCAGTTTGATAGCAAAGGTAAAGTTGAATCACATAAAGCTTTCGATTCAGCTAATGATGTTGCTTTTGTGTGTGATAACTGCCACGCAGTTATGTGCAAAAATTGCGGTGAGGAATATTCATCTTCTGAAAACACTAGTCCAGATACATAAATACACTACGCATTTTTTTTTTATAATGTTTAACTTAAGCACAAACCATGCAAAAAAAAAAAATAATATGAAGTACAATTGCCAAAAATAAACCAGATGTTAATCTCATTACTAACCTACCTATTAATTTCAAATGCTCTTACTTTAAGAAAAGACAAATCCATATTATTTTCTAGAATTGTAATGGTTTCCTTAGTTTTAACAAGTTTTTTAGCTTTTAACAACCTTTTCGTTATGAGTTTAGATAAAGGTATTGGTATATATGGAGGTTTATTTCATGTAACCGCCTTTACACAAAGTTTTAATATCTTTATATTTATAATCAGCGCTATAATTTTAACTTTAACATCTTTTTATCCCCGAAAAGTCTATATAAAAGAATTTTCTTCTTTATCTAGGTTATTATTGGGAAAATTTAACTATAATAGAACAAAGATAAGCAATAAAATGGGAGAACAATTTAGAATATTGGAGTACTCATTAATTATTGTATTCGTATTAAGCGGAGCAGTCTTTTTAATGAGTGCAAGTGATCTGGTTTCCATTTTTTTAGCTATAGAACTACAAAGTTATGGATTATACATTATATCTACACTGTATAGAGACTCAGAACAGGCAACTAGTGGAGGTTTAACATATTTCTTATTAGGTGGTCTATCTTCTTGTTTCATCTTACTAGGTTCGAGTTTACTTTATGCAAACTCCGGGACGACAAATCTGGAAGGTATATATGTGGTAAGTAGTATTTCTGAAATATATCCTGATTTATATCCTATGTTATTATCTTGATACAAACCATATTATATACATCTTTCATTAATAATACTATCAGTAGGTTTCTTATTTAAAATAGGAGCTGCACCTTTCCATTTCTGAAGTCCGGATGTGTATGATGCAATACCGACAATAGTTACAACATTTGTAGCTCTAATAGCAAAAATATCTATATTTATTTTTTTCTTAGAATTAGTCTATTATACAGAAAAAAGCCTGTTTGTGTTTAGTTGAACAAATTGTTTACTTATTAGTAGTTTATTTTCTTTAATAATTGGATCCGTTCTAGGGTTAACACAATTCAGAATCAAAAGGTTATTTGCTTATAGTACTATTAGTCACGTAGGATTTATTCTGCTAGCTTTAAGTATTAATAGTATGGAATCAATACAAGCCTATGTTTTCTATATTGTAGCTTATACAATAGGTAATCTGAATGCTTTTGTTATATTAGTAACAATAGGGTTTAGTTTCTACTTGTATGTATATAAAGACGAAAATCATAAAGATGATTTAATAGATAAGAATAATAGCCCGATCCAGCTAATTAGCCAACTAAAAGGATACTTCTACATAAACCCCTACTTATCATTAAGTTTAGCGATAACTTTATTTTCATTTGCTGGTGTACCACCGTTATTAGGATTCTTTGCTAAGCAGATGGTGCTAAGTGCTGCTTTAGATAATGGTTATGTATTTATGGCCTTAGTTGCAATACTAACCAGTGTAATATCTGCAGTTTACTACTTAAATGTAATTAAAAATATTTTCTTTTTCAAGGATGAATATAAAATAAACCCGAGTTTAGAAAACTTGAACTTAGAAGGTGAGATAGTAGAGAAAAATAATTCAAGAAAGGTTAACTTTAATCTAGAGAATATAGTATTAAGTAGTGCATTAAGTAATGTTATTTCGATACTTACCTTAATATTATTATTATTTATCTTCATACCAAATGAGTGATTCAGCATAGCAAATATATTAACACTAATATTATTCAAACCGTAAATGACTAGCCAAACATTTTTTCTTGTTTTTATACCTATACTTGCATTTATCTTATTAGCTGTTAACATTATTCTGGCGCCCCATAACCCCTATCAAGAAAAAGACTCCGCCTTCGAATGTGGATTTCACTCATTTCTGGGACAAAATCGTAGTGAATTTAGTATATCATTCTTCATATTTGCACTATTATTCTTACTATTCGATTTAGAAATATTATTAGTATACCCTTACGTAGTAAGCGGTTATGTTAATGGAGTGTTCGGTTTAATTATCATGCTTATCTTCTTCCTGGTTCTAACATTAGGTTTCGCCTTCGAATTAGGAAAAAATGCTTTATCTATTGAAAGTAAACAAACACTCTTTTATAAAAAATAAAAAAAAAAAAAAATAAAAAAAAAATTTTTTTTTTTTTATTTTCGGGTAATTATAGGGACAATTATGACCTTCTTGCCTTTAAGAGGCGATACGTTTAATGGTACTGCTCCATCGTATTGTGGGATGCTATTTGGAAACTCGTACCGGTAAATGTGCTATTGAAATAAGGCAGTTTGAGTCCCTCTTACCTCAATGATATTAACGGTCATATCATATTATACTTAGCTCTCAGCAGGTTTAAGCTAGACTGGCTCTGTATCACAGATTGTGGTTCCGTGCGTTTGACTTTCACTATTATTTTTGTAACAAGTTTTCCCTTCTACAATATTTTCAGAACAATATCTTGCTTTCCTTCAGTTACTCGAAACTCTGTAACAATGGATCAGCCAAATTCAGCGGTGGAATCTTTTTCTCAAGATGTTGAAAACAATCTTCAACCTACTGGACAAGCTCGGCTTGTGTCGTTACATCTCGCATCTGCAAACGATCCATATTACCATGCGACCTCGAAACATCTTCCTTTTTCGCGCTTTGGCTTTTTTTTTTTTTATTTTTTTATGCTTTTATGCTTTTAATATTTGTTAATAAAGCAAATATTATTATAATAAATAAATTATTGTCACTTATAGATAAGTAAGGAGTTAAAATATAGAAAATTAAACCTACTAATATGTATAAAGCATATGATGTAATTACACCTGTATCTAAACTTGCAATATTTTTACTTAAATTAACCAATCCTTTTTCTAAACCGTAAGGACCTAATAATTCTACAGATCCTCTGTCAATAACCTTAGTAGTTTGACCTCCTAATTTTAGAACCATATCAGTAATATATCTATTATAGAATAGTTCAATTAAGAAACGTTGATTAAAGAAACTAAATATATTATAACCTAGTCTACTTAATTTAAAGTGTATTAATAATTTAGGTAAAAATTCACTTAATACAATAAATATAACACTTAATGAAACAGTAAATACTAAAGGTAATAATTTAAATAAAGTAGGCACAGCGAATTCTGTATCTAACATAATTTCATGTGAAGGATGTATAAATAAACTATTATCTGAAAAGAAACCAGAACCTAATCCGATGAATATATCTTTAGTGATATATCCAAAGAAAATAGAGAAAATAGCTAAAACAATTAAAGGTAAACTCATAAAGATATCACCTTCATGGGCATGTTTGTAGTTAACTAATGGACCGTTAGGATTAGTTAAGAATGTTAAATATAAAACTTTAACTGAGTATAGTGTAGTAAACATAGCTCCAATTGTAGCTATAAAGTATACAACTGTACTAGAAAAGTAAAATTGTCCATATGCAGACTCTAGAATAAAATCTTTTGAATAGAAACCTGTCATAAATGGGAATGCAACTAAACTAAGACTTGCTATTAACATAACTGAATATGTTAAAGGTAAGAAAGGTCTTAACCCTCCGTATCTTCTAAAATCTTGATTGTCTGCCACTGCGTGTATAACAGCACCAGCACCTAAGAAAAGAAGCCCTTTATAGAAAGCGTGATTTACTAAATGGAATAAAGCTATGTTATAAGAAGATAAACCTACAGCTATAACCATCATACCTAATTGACTCATAGTAGAGTAAGCTATAACTTTTTTAATATCTTGTTGGAATAATCCTATTAAAGAACTAAACACGGTTGTAATTGCTCCTAATCATAAACATAGTAATAATACAGTTGAACTATATTCTATTAAAGGACTACTACGCATTAATAAGTATACTCCCGCTGTAACCATAGTTGCAGCGTGGATTAATGCACTTACCGGTGTAGGCCCTTCCATAGCCATTGGTAATCAAACGTGAAGACCTATTTGTGAACTTTTAGCCATAGCACCTATTAATAAACATATACCTACTATAGTAACAACATCTTCACTCATAAATGGAGCTAATGAAAATACAGTTGAATAATCTATATTACCAAATGACAGTAATATAGCAAACATACCTATTGTTAAAAAACAATCTCCTACTCTGTTTGTTAAGAATGCAGATAGAGAGCTTTGGTTTGCAGCAATTCTAGTAAATCAGAAACTTACTAAAAGGTAAGAACAAACACCTACACCTTCTCATCCTACAAACATAAGTAAAAAGTTATTAGCTGTTACAAGTATAATCATCATAAATGTGAATAAACTTAAATAACTAAAGAATCTTTGATTATGGGGATCATGACTCATATATCCTATAGAGTATACATGCACTAAAGAAGAAATTATTAATACAGGTATAAGCATAGATACTGTTAAAGAGTCAAAATTAAAACCTCAAGATATATTTAATGATTCTGAATCAATTCATTTAAATAAATGAATTGATACTGGTATGTTGTTTAAACCTACTTCAAAAAAAGCAAGTATTGCGAAGATTGTTGTTAATATTACAGATGAACAAGTTATTAATTGTGCTCCACTAACTCCGACTTTCCTACCAAAGAAACCGGATACTATTGATCCTAATAAAGGTAATACTATTAAAGCTAGATACATTATTTGAATTCTATTGCAACACTACCTCTTAATCTGTAGAATGCTACTAAAATTCCTAAACCTATAGCGGATTCTGCTCCAGCTATCGCTATTATATAAATAGCATAAGTTTGCCCTAATATATCATCAAAGCTAAGTGAACTTACTAATATTAAGAATGTAATAGCTAATAGCATAATTTCAATAGAAATAAGCATTAAAATTATATTTTTTCTGTTTAAAACGAATCCTAAGATTCCGATTAAAAAAAGTATTAGTGATAAATTCATTAATTTTAAATATTTGTGTTATTGTGAGTATACTTTTTATTATGTAATGGCTATTTCATAATAAAAAAAAAAAGGTTGGTTTTTTTTTTTATTTTTTTTTTTTTATTTTTTTTTTTTTTTCATTTAAATAAACGGCTGAAATAGATCGAACTATCAAGCATAAACTTCTAAATAAAAGATATATATCTTTTATTAATGAAAGACTATTTATTGCTTATAGTTTTTAATATAATTAATTAAATCATATCTGTAAGTAGTATTGTGTAGTGAAGCACTAGCTGTGTGATTCGTGAGAATAGCACTTTTGAAACCAGAGTATTTAGTAGGGAAGTTAGCTGTATTAACCATTTCTTTTAAATGGTCTCTATCATTTCTATTTAATTCAAGCTGATTAGCAAAAACACCTACCGATAATCTACTTCTCCTACCTATAAGATTTAAGGGATTACGCTCATGGTCGGATTGTCTCTGCTCTAAAATACCTTTTACTTGATTCTCAATTCTATTACCTAACTCCCGGTAGTCAAATTGACTAGTTAAACCTTCATTTGTAGCACTAGCTTGGTTATCATCGCTTTGGCCAGAATGATCTTGCTGAGGTGCGACCGGAGTTTGAGTATTAGACGGCCCCCCTCCAGATCCACCCGCATCGTTAAGATCTGAATCCGGAATAAGTAAACTACTTATAGTAATACGACGATCCTGATTACTTAAAAGCATATACCATTTTAAATGGTCAAAGCCATTAACCAATAGACAAGATAAAGCGAAACATATGTTAAACACTTGTAACATAAAAAAAACATTCACTCCAAATACGGATAACAGAGCTATACACTCAAATCTGTAAAAAAATAAATTTAAACACACTAAAGGTAAGATAAAAATCAAATATAAGAGACTAAAAGAGTAATATTTAGGGTTACTATTAAAAAAATATATATTTCATATAACTGTAAGCAAATAAAGTAAAACACCGATTAAAAGTAATGATACCAATACAACTCTAGAAAATAATGTAAATTTGTCTCTTTTTAAAATAAGAGCATTTGAAAGTAACAGGAAAAAAAATAATGAAATTAGCATCTCGTTTATTGTTGAGTACTGTTTCTGTAAATTCTTATAGATTTTTTTTTTATAAACTTTAAATTATTGCTGCTGGTATAAGAAATCGGATCAGGATTTTTTATGCAACTGTAATTAGGTTCGTTTCTTTATAAATTTAACTTTGTAAAGGTAAACTTACAAAAGCATGAGGTTTAGGTGGACTGTTTAAACATCACTCTAAGCTGTTGTATGCTCTATTTAATAAGCTCTGTAATAAATCAGTATAGAATTGAGGTGTTAGTCAAGGGTATCTTGATACAGGTTTACCTTCAACTAATTGAACGTATACTATGTGTAAGAAGACTACTGTAGCTACCACAGATATAAGAGATCCAAAACTACTTACTAAGTTTCAACCTGCGAAAGCATCAGGGTAGTCACTTATTCTTCTAGGCATTCCTTGTAATCCTAAGAAATGTTGAGGGAAGAAAGTAACATTAACTCCTATAAAGAAGATTCAGAAATGTACTTTAGCTAACATCATATTGTAGTCTAGTCCTAATATTTTAGGGATTCAGAAGTATCATGCACTAAATAAAGCAAATACGGCACCCATACTTAAAACATAGTGGAAATGAGCTACTACGTAGTAAGTATCGTGGAATGCGATATCTAATGAAGCATTCGCTAAAACAACTCCACTTAATCCACCAATAGTGAACATAAATACAAATCCTAATGCAAATAGCATTGATGGTGTTAGGTGTAATGATCCACCGTAACAAGTAGCTAATCAACTGAAGATTTTAATACCTGTAGGCACTGCAATTATTAATGTAGCAGCTGTGAAGTAAGCACGTGTATCAACATCTAATCCTACTGTATACATGTGATGGCTTCAAACAACAAAACCTAACACACCAATTGACATCATAGCGTAAACCATACCTAAGTATCCGAATACGGCTTTGTTGGAACTCGCAGAGATTGTTGTACTAATTATACCAAAACCTGGAATAATTAATATGTACACTTCTGGATGTCCGAAGAATCAGAATAGGTGTTGGTATAATATAGGATCACCTCCACCTGCTACTTCAAAGAATGATGTATTAAAGTTTCTATCTGTTAATACCATAGTAATTCCACCAGCTAATACTGGTAAAGATAATAATAATAAAACAGCAGTTACTACTACAGCTCATCCAAATAAAGCTAATTTATGTAATCTAATACCAGGACTTCTCATATTCAGTATAGTAGTTATAAAGTTCATGGCTCCTAATAAACTACTTATTCCTGATAAGTGTAAAGCAAAAATAGCTAAATCTACACTAGGTCCACTGTGACTTTGTATACCTGATAAAGGAGGGTACAGAGTTCAACCTGTTCCGGCTCCGTTCTCTATTGTAGCTGCAAATAAGAATAGTATTAAACTAGGTGGTAATAATCAGAAACTTATGTTATTAAGTCTAGGGAATGCCATATCTGGACCACCTACTAATAATGGTAATAAGAAATTACCAAATCCTCCTATCATTGCAGGCATAACCATAAAGAATATCATTAAGATTGCGTGAGCTGTAATAACAGCATTGTATAGTTGGTTATCTGCGATATATTGAACACCAGGTCCACTTAGTTCTAATCTTATAAGTACAGAAAACGCCGTACCTAATAGACCAGAAAATAATGCAAAGATTAAGTATAATGTACCAATATCTTTAGCATTTGAAGATAAAAATCAACGTTCTCATCACATTGA